CTTCTTTTTTCCGGTTCCGAAACAACTTGGGCGAAATGGGGTTCTACCGGGAAACCATGGATTTTTTAGTTTTCGCCATTGGTTACTGGTCGAGCCACTGGAATGGAATGAGATAAGAATCTCTGGAGATCTTTCCTCTCCACTTACTCGATACAGGCTTTCCCTCTGTAGAAGACTTCTTCCGAATGGCATAATTGTCCGACACTACGTTCCTCGATCTTCAAAGAAGACTGACTCCTCCTACTCCTCCTTCTCCTTTAGGATAGGATCGTCGTTGGTCCTTCTTTCACTAATGATCTCACCATTTTCTAGTAGTTCGCGCGAACGCGCGAGGGACTATCCTTTCTATCGCTTGCGCTTGCTTTTCACTCTCAAGACAACGGTCTTTCTCTTCTATAAAGCGAAGCAAAGCGCATGGCGCTGAAGTGAGACAATCGAAAGCACGGTGAAAGGAGTACTATCCAGGTGCGAAGAGCTCGATCCGGTTTAGTATCACGCAATTGCTAGAGCACGGGAGGATCGGGGAACAGATATGTCGATGAGGAAGAGTAATAACCGGTAAAGAGAGAAAAATCCCAGGGTTTGGAAAATCGTACCCGGATAGAGATGATGGTCTTCCTCTGATGTCTCCAAGCCGGCCATAATAGAATAGATAGAGCCTATTACAATAGAATCACATCTCGCAGAATCAATCACGTTTATTAGAAGTGGACAATAGAGTGGAAGCTGGGGAAATGGTTGAAATATCGCTCAACATAAAAAGAAACCTACTTCTTTGAAACATCAAATCCGGCGTAGAAACTGTTTGAAGGTGATTTGATGGCAGATATTCTGTGGGGAAAACGCTTGGACTTGGAAGAATCGCGTATCCCTGATCATCGACGATAAAGTGGGAGATCGCGTATCCCTGAAGATCGAAGAGCTTAGTGTGAAACGCTCAGGAAAAGAGAAAAACCAAGGACCTATGGAAGAAAAAAGTCGATGTGGTGTAGAGGTTTTTGATGTAGTCCATATCTTTATGCGCAGGATTGAGTGAATCGTATCAACGAGAAAATGGCGCATCGAACTGAGAGAAAAAGCCGCATGATGGTGGAATATGGCGCACCGCAATCAACGTATGTGAGTGAATGCATTGGCCGAACGGTCACGTTTTACCGCGTTGTCTCATTGGTAATGGGGCTAGAGCTAGTAATAGAGGTTACCCAGGCATAAAAAATGAAAGAAAATCATCTACGAGAGAGTTCCTAAGTTATGTTCCCACTGCGTGCTTCGAGGCCACGACAATGAAAGTTGCAGACATCAAAAAAAAGGGTTCAGAAAGCCTTTCACAAAGAACCTTACACAATAGGGCAAGCCCTAAATGAGTAAGGCCAAACTCAAGGCCTCAGATTCTCACGAAAAAGGCAATCAATGAAGTTGAATAAGCACTCCCAGCAGAATAATTGTATTGAGATTTCGAGCATAAAGAGAGATCTTTTCACATGGCGAGGAAGACTCTCATTAGCAGTCCTTAGGCCTCAAAGACAATAGCTTCCTTGTTCTAGTTATCGCTCCCCGGCTTCCTTCCTCCAACAGATGCGGATGAATTAGCTGCCGTTATTCTTTCAACATTTGCAGAGCTAACCCCTAAAGTGACTTCAGCCCCGTTAGAGCTAACTGCTGCTTCTTCTATAGCAAGTGCCGATCAGGAATCACTGCTTATTCGACCGTTAATGCCGTATGCCTAAAACCGAACCACGCTAATTCAATCTAATGGGCCCCCCTCCGCTCTGGCTAACAATTTGAATCGCCTTCTCCTGCCCTAGGACTCGTAGTGCACTCACTCCCTTTAGAGTTAGCTTGAGCCTACCTTTGCACACCTCCGTTACTCTTTAGTGGGTTTTTATTCTTTTATCTTATTTTCCTCTTCCTCGTTTGCTTAGTCCTTATTAGCGAGAGTTGAGTTTTGACTGAGAGTAGTATCTCCACCAGAGGAGTGCTTGCTTTAATTTAACAGGACGGTTAGCATCTATGCTTCTGCCGAAAGAAGGAAAGAATAGAGATTCACTCATAAGAGATCAGAGAGGGGACTAAGTGAGCTAGCCTACCATTACAGACCGTTGAAACTGGATTGGCTGTCAGTCTTTCTTTTCCGATCTTCCGGATGTATCGGTCAGAAAGGATGTCTTTGCTACTAGAGCGATGGAGGCATAGTTCTATTTTCTTCCTATATCCCAAAAGGGGAGGATCCGCTTCTGAGCTGAGCGGCCCACCTCATAGCAGGCAATAAACGAGATAAGTAAATAGGGATAGAGCAGCACAGACTCCGAACTGATAATGAGCTGAAAAGATGCCAGAGCAATAGCAGAGAAAGGGCGAAAGAAGTCAGCTATCGAGGAAATCACGTACTTCAATCAAGAAATTGCGTGAAGTGGAAGAATAGAGGTTGGCTCCAGTATAGAACTAAAATGGTGAACCTGCTCCTGCCGTTGGTTGACACAGCTTGATCCTTTAAATGATTCAAGGTTGATCCGATCTGCTGATCTACGAAATTTGCTTTTCACTGAATTTCCAATGCTTCCAGCTTTAGTTTGAATTGCTCCTTTATAACCCATCACCTACTTCTTTCTTGATTGACTAGGTCTTGCCCGAAGAAGGGACTGTTGATTAGCTCAATGTATCTTTCCGGATTCCAATTTATCTCGCCGGTGGATGAACAAGGAAAGCATGGAAGCTGACCCTGATGACTTTACTGTACTGATAAGTGGGACAACGAAGCTAATACAAAATCCGCTAAGACCCATCTTTTCCTAAGCCCATCCATACCGGCGAATACCAGCTCCTCTCTCTTAGAAAGGTAAAAAACTTCCCTCAACTACGTCGAGCCTTCCCGATTTTGAAGCATGACTAGAAATAGAAAACAAAAAGAACCCGATTACTTACATCAATCTCTTGAGCCCCTCATGCAACCCTTTGAGAATTGGAACTGAAACTCGAACGAACCTTTTGCACAGGAACACTGGCAGAGAAAAAGCAGGACGTAATGTGCAAGTTGACTCAGGTGGGTCCATTCCTCGGTCCACCAGTAAAGGAATGAAAGACGAGATTGAGAGCCATGAGCCAATTATCTCAGTTGCTAGCTCGCTAGGTAATATGTAATCTGACGAAACCTTATGAGAAGACAACGAATCCCTCTCTCCAGTCAAGGGTACGAAGTAGAAGTCATAAAGATATTTTGCACGTACCTGTAGACAGTGCTAATATCATCGCAGAGGAGAATGAGGTTGCGGTGATATGATATCAAAACAGAATAAAAAGGAAAATGGCTTTGTCTATCATGGGAGAAGCCCTTCCTCTATCGAAGAACGAAGTCTCCTACCTTCACTGGTAGTCAAAAGATATCAACATTTCAAGTGAGCAGCACAGCCAGACCACGGCAGCATCCATTCAGAGTGAGACTTGAGACAACCAGAAAATCAACAAAATCAGAGCGTTGGGAAAAGTGAAAGAAAGAAAAGACCAAGCCCCAAAACCAACTACAAAGATGCACCGGCACCACTAACAATGAAGAAAGTGGTCATCCTACTATCACGTAAAGGTCACAGAGAGAGACTCCTCGATCGAATCGTAGAATGTAGTTGGTACCACGCATGCTCCTATTCTCAACAAGATTTGGAGGTGTTGGCTAAAGGAAAGGTAGCTTGCTTTTATAAACAAATCGAAGTGGTCCCTCAGCAGACTCGAGCAGTCAACAACGAATAAAGCTGGTTCAGTCACAACCCTCACCTCACAACGGACAAAGGGCATAACCTCGTCACGAAATAGAGAAGGAGAATATTAACTTAACTCACTGAAGCATGCAAGCAAGAACCCCTTACGGACTCTGGAATTCAGTTCCAATCCGTCTTTCTTGCGTTCTGTAGGCGGGGACAGGATTCTATCAGGACGGATTTGAGCCTGATGAGTTCACCAATTCCTCTACCCCGCTTCTTGCCCCGCACCTTCTCTTTCTTTCTGCTCAGGAGCATCATCTTCTTGATCTTCTTTACCGGGCTTGGACCATGTCTCCCGAACAAGCTCAGTACATATGTCGCAAGCGACTTTTCTTCTCCAGCGGATAGAAGTTCTGGATTTTAGAAAAATTGGCTTTTTATGGTTTTTTGAGCTCTTGCTGAATCAGCTGTTCATGCTACCGATTCCTATCCCTAACTTGAAATCTCCTAAGAGAAGTCTTCAATAGAAAAAAATATAAGAAGCGAGTGAATAAAGCAGAATTGATTCAGACTTTCCTCTCGAAGCACTTTATGCTCCAGTCCTACAGTTGGATCAAAAGCCTGTCTTTGTCTTTCTCGGGTTAAGCTAGTAGTCCATTGGGTGGTGGGATCTCCTTATTCCTATTTACCTTGGCTGGGAACTGAAATCAAAGCCTAATCCGGGCTAATATGTCAAAGCAGTCATCTGAAAGCCTTCTCTAATTGTGGAAGAGAAAAAATGCTTTTTTCTTTAAATAGAGCTACTTTCCCTCTTCTCTTATTTCATTCACTCATTTCTCTAATTATCATTACCCCTTACCCTCTCTCACATTCCACCAAGAACTAATAGGCCTTGGCCTTCTACTAGCAAGAGGCCTTTAATTGCTTATATAAAGAGCAGATGGAGATCTTGTTCTTTCTTATTCCCTTATCCGTTCGGGACCCATACCTATGGTTCTCTCTCTATATGAGAATTTACAGGTTCTATTCTCACCTTGCAACCGTCTAGTTGACGAAGCGGAGTTCCTTTTAATACAACTCTTAGATTCTCAAGGTTTAGGAACTAAACTACAACTTTTAGCAAGTTAATCCCTTGTTAAGTTTTAATTTGATATTCATAGTTTTTCATCACATTGTTGATGTTGGGTTGTGAATCCTTGATTGCCTATTGTTTGTTCACTTAGTTTTCTATCACATTGTTGATATTGGGTTAAGTGATAACACTAGAAGAACTTGATTTTGAGCTTTCCTTGGGATGATTTCAAGATTGGTATTGGGTTCCTTAGCAAGTCTAAAGGGGTTTGCATCACCTATCTTTCATGGGTGGCAGTACCACAAGCTGCACCTCAAGGACAAACAGGAGAGGGGTACTATCCTCACTCTAACTCTGGTTGGACATCTTTCCTAGGATACCATCCCACAGGTTATGATCATCATTCATAACCTTCTCTCTTTCTCATAGAGCAGAACGATGTTCTGCATCTCACTCTCCTCTGAGGGAGAGAACTCTGTCCTCATATACACTAGGCAATCATCAAATGTGACGCCTAGACCATCTGAAATCCCACACGGGAGACCAAATGGTTTGTCTTAGAGTGACATAGTCACTCACTCTGACTGTCTCATTCCCTTTTTGCCTTGAGGGTCACTAGCCCTCACTAGGAGTCTCTGACTCTATTGCAAGAGTTTATCCATACTCTGCAACACTAGCCATAGGCAGTAGCCGTATGAGTATACATCCTCTCTGGGTGTCCTCATATGGCACGCAGTTCTATCCATTTCCCTCATGTCCTCACTGTGATCTGCAGTTTATAGGACTACCCGTTTTGAAGGGTGAATAGAATACTGCATTACCATTAGACCACTTAAGGTCTCAAACTTCTACCCTTTGCACCTAGCTCAGGTGAAACACATGTCCTAACAGGACATCCATCTGTAATACTGCCTACCTAGGAAGCTATGTCCCATTTTGGGACACTCAAGCATACTCAATTCCCTTCCATACTTGTGCCTTTCACTGGGTAGACACCATATCATACCCGTATTTCACTTGGCACCTATCAGTTAATCTGCCTATATTGGCAGCTGCAACCCCTTCCAGGGTGCTCACACTGACTTTACTTCCCAAAGTGTTAGTGCCTCTCACTTGAGTAGGCCCTCATCCACACTACATCTTGTCTTCCTCATTACATAGAATTTGCATTCTATGCCACTCTTTCCTTACTGGTGCAGGATTCTGAACTTGGTCTTTATGTATACCAAGGGTTGGAGGTTGGCCTTTTCGTCTTTCCTCTTAGGGTCTTCGACTAAGGAAACCCTTTCTTATCACATTTTATCATTCACTTTACCTCCATTACCCATCCCCCTCAGGGAACACTGTCTCATCCCTATACCAAGATTCATCCTTTAGCACCAAAAAAATCCCCGTAGTCTTGGTTTTGCAACCAAGAACACTTATCGACTATTTGTACTCATACTCAACTCATGTCCCATACCATGAGTATAACCAGAACATCACATCTCACTAAACAAAATTGCAGCCAGCTCTACAAAATAACAAGACATGTATACAAAATTTGCTGTGCTTCTAAGGTTTCAAAAATCATTTTCTTTAACAAAATGGCCCAGACTCAAACACGACTCTGATTTGTCTAGCAACTAGGTCCCATCTTGGTAACCTAATGCTCTGATACCATCTTTGTAACGACCCAAACGGAATCGTTACCGGCGCTACAGGGAACGGGAAGTCTTAAGGCCACCGGAACCCTTAGCAAGCCTTTAAGGAGCAAGTGGGGCCCATAAGGTTTATCAAACAATTCAATAAATAAAACATTTATCAAATAATATGTATAAAAGAGGGCAAGCACCACTATACGAAAACATATAAAATATACCTGAGGCAGAAGGATCTTACATCTTTCTAACCCGAACCCGAAAGCCATTCCCATCATGGAACCCGTCTACCCGCTCATAGCTCCTACCCAATACCCATACCCAAAAACTAGGGTTTTTCTCTCTCGCTCACCGGGAGAATGCTCTCACTTGGATGCTGGCATGTGTTATTAAATCAGGTGATACACAACCAACCAGACCTCGGGGTTTACATGTGCCCGGGTTCTTATCCTTACCCCTCAAGGAAGGCATCACATCAGGCTGCCCTTAACGCGGAGCTCTCTTTAGCTGCTGTTCGATTTCACGTCTCAAGCTAATAGCTGTTGGATCCCTGGTACTCTTTAGAAGATGTGATTTACCCAATGAGCGACGGCCAAGCCCGAAAACCATACCTAAGCACTCGTCATCTCGCGTTCCCTCCTGGAGTTTATCGCCCAAGTCCCCAAACCGTAACCAACTATTATTTTGTTATGAACTAACCGCCGTGGGTCATTTGGAAACTCCTTACTGCTTCCCAGGAAGAGAATGTAGCTTCAAGAATGAGGCAAGGCCAGCCCTAAGTCTAAGTTGAAGTTACAGGGCTGGGAGGGGGGAGAGGCGATGGAGGGCCCCCCTCGGGGAGGGATTTAACGACGCTCTAACGATAGGGATAGGTTTGTAAATGCTCGACTTCCCTGTTCCGCTTAGTAGCACAGGCTTTCCTCTTCGAGTAGAAGGTAAAGGCGAAGCCTCTAGCTCATCCACTAGAGGTGGAGGTGGGTCTTCTCCCAATGAGAAGCCCCCAAAGAGGCGTGAAGAGGGAAGACGAATCATCTTCGAGGAATCTCTCAAGAAACTGGTCAAAGAATTAGAAGAGGTGTATAAGGAGACTTATCCGGAAAGGAAAAAGCCAAGCCGCACTCTTTGGCGGCAGGCAACCCTATCTATACTAGGAACCGACACTTTAAATTTTGTAAAATTCTATTCCCATCGCAGGGAGCTCCTCAACCAAAAGGCTAACTGCCAATTTTTTCAAGATATAATGAAAGTAATCGAAGAATTTTTGAGATAATAGTTTTTTTCTTCAATTACTTTCATTGGATCTCTCTATGAATGGAAAAGGGGTGCTTCGGATCGGGAGTAATCACTAGTGATAGGGAAAAAATCGTTGATCTAAACGATCGACCCCGGATGTAGTCTTCATTAGTCTTGCTTTTGTCGAAGACGAACCGGGTTACCAAAGTCACGATCAGAATAAAGGGTAGTTCGCTGGGCCTGTCTTTTTCTCCCAGAGGTGCTGGTTCGAATCCAGCTCGCGACAAGACCTTTGGTCATAGAATATCTCGGCGCCTCCGTTTTCTCGGATGACTCTCCATTTTTTGGCTTGTAAATACGGAGTAGAATTAAACCGCGTGGTGAATGAAAGAAGATTCATTGAATGAGTTGACGGGGTCTGGAGTTTACGCGCCAACTCCCACACTACCATTACGCCCTTACTCTCTTAAAGGGCTGAAGAAAAAGAAAAGAAGTCACTTAATTCCCGACTGACTAACTAAAACAAACCTGGCGCACTGTAGCATGAGAGCAACAGGGGCAAGACGGAGATTCGCTTTTTCAACAACTTTTTTATGTTATTTAATGGGTACCCCTTCTTTCTAATCTAAGGCGGTACACCGAACACCAAGTCAATCTCGATTATAGAAAACTTTCCTAACCCGAAAGATGCTTTTGATACTATCCTATCCAGGAGGAGGGGAGAGCATTTGCCAGATATGAATGATCTAAAAAATGGATCTTCATTTCCATATGTAGATGTCCTTTTCTTCAATGGAGAAAATCGAGATTAAAATACAAGACCTGGTCTCATCTGAGCTCTAGTAGGGCGATGTTTACCAAATTCGAAAAAAAGTGGCAATTCAAAGATTTCGTCTGGTATAAGGGTTAACTCGCGCGGTCTCATCTCCTTTCGGGGAGAGTCAATAATGACACCCTTTCCAATACGGATTAAGGGAACGACCCCGACCGATCCAAAGATCGAGAGGGAGCCACGACTGAGTCCACATAGCCAGAATTCGCTCGTAGTGCAAACTGGTCAAACCGAGCTAAGACCCGAAATCCAGCACCACCGATCCGTGCTAAGGTGGTTACCTGCCTTACCGGATACTTCATATGGACCGCCATTGGCCCACATGGATGGTGAGAGTTGAGTAAACTCTTGATTGAGATAGGACTGAGGTCCACCCCCCTAGCTCTAAATCTCTTAGCGAACTCGGCTGAGCCCGTGTGAAAAAGAAGGGATTTTTTTTATGAGATTTTGACTCCCAAATTCCTCGTCTTTTCATGTCGCCTTGGGGAGAAAGAAATAAATAAAGAGTTATGTAGCTATAACATGAAAGCAGACTCATAGACACCGGCTACTTCCTGATCAGCAATGACGGAGTCATCACCGAGCACAGCATACCTTTAAAATTGATATCCTTTTTTTATCGTTCCAAGTATGTAACTCGTAGGGCGCACCTCTTCTGCACACCACCCTATTCAATTCAAATAGGATGTGTAAGTGCGGGCCAAGAGGAATGATATCCGAGAGGTTGTCCAGCTACAAAAGAAAGCGAGGATCCGGGCCGCTTTAACCTAAAAGATGTTAGGTTAGCGTCTGTCATTTTCCTTCTTCTTATCTTTTTCTTGTGAGAATCACTATGGAAATGACTTATAGTAAGTAGTAAGCTAAGCTGCAGGATGCTTCTGAGAAATTCCTTTGTAAAGGAGCTCTAGTTAAGGAATAGGCTCAATAGTTTCATTTAATCGATTTTGACGGTCTTTTATAATAAATTGTTTAAAACTCATATTCTACTGAAAAAAAGGCAAAAAGAAAGGGTAAGAAAAGACCTTTAGGGCTTTAGCTTACAATGCAGGTTCGAATCCAACAGCGAGCAAAAGAGCTCGCCTTAGATACATCTATTAGCACTTCACGAGTGCATTAGTTGTGGAAGGAGCCCGCTTACCCACTCTCCCTCCTCCCCCATTCCTAGGGGGCCTCATCTTCTTCGTGAGAAAAAGACTAAACCTTCAAAAAGAAGACAACTCAAAACCTTAGAAAACAAATAAGATCAAAAAGGCCATCATTAATGCAAATAAGGCAATAGCTTCGTGTAGTAATTGGATGAGCGATTCTCAATTTCTCGTCTTCCATTCGCGGATCAAATTAAGTAAATTGGAAATTGCCTGGAGCCTGCGGCCTTTCTTATTGGAAAATTTTGCAGACTCCAGCTCTTTGATTTTATCAAGGACAGTGTATAGGAGTTCTTCCGGCGCGTCGGATAGGTCTAGCTTAACAGGCTCTAACAAGCGTTCCAATTTGGCTTTTTGTAGTTTTGAGGGTTCCAATTTATGAAGGACTTTGGTAATCTCATCTAGAAGCTCGTCAACTTGGATAGGATCGTGTTCATTGTCTAGAAGGGGACTAGAGGCTTGCCCCACCTCCTCCTCCCTTCTGCGCGCCTCCTCGTGCTGCCCTAAAGGGGTCGCCCCCTGAAGTTGCGTTTCAAGCTCCGGACTGGTCTCAACCTCGAATACTTCCGCCCGGGTTCCCGGACTGGGCGCTTGAATGATTCTAACAGCCGACCCAGAACCGGGCATACCTCTAGAAGAGAGCGTATTCTCATTATTTGATGTGTCCCCCAATGCCAATAGAGTTGAATCTGAATGATGAGGCGGGGTGGGTGGAATTGAATTCCCATTTCTTTCCCCCAGCGATGGCAAAAAGGGGACAACCGCGCTCAATAGCTCATTCATCAATAAGAATGAGATTTTCGAAAGAAGGAGAACAATTAGGATAGTGAGTATTCTTTTTATTTGAAAGGGAAGGTTTCGTACAAAAGGAAACCTCTCGAACAAATAAAAAAGATTAGTCGAACTATAACTATATAAAGAAAAATTTAAGTAAAGTTGAAACCAGATGAACGAACGAGTCCTACTAAGTCTAAGTTTTGCTAAGGATGGAGAAGAACTGAAGACATTTCCAATACCGACAGCTGCTCCCGCCAAAGCTATTGTAGCAGCTCCCGCACCGATTGATTTTGCACCTTCTAACATCTCCAGAATTCATTTTATTCTCGTCACGCTTTTAACATAACAATAAAATTGAACATTCACTATATACTCTCCTAGTCGATTCTTCCCTTTCGCCGACTTACTTCGTTCCTTTCCGGCGTAAACTGTATATCTCAGAGAGGTCGTATTTCTTTGGGTTGGTAGTATTCGTAGGAGATTATTGGCCGGGGTTCTGCTTGCACCAGTCGTTGATAACCTCGATTAACCTTTGTGCTGCTTTGGCGCCGGTTTTAGGCCTTTCGTCCCCCTCAGAATGTTCAAGTATATCTAATTGGTTCATGAGGTGGTGAAGTTTTTGTGAACTCGCAGTTTTCAGCCCTAGTTTATCATAAACAGAGCTTAGAATATCCGATCTCATGGTTATGCGATTAAAAGAAGATAAAACCTCTGAGATTCGATGTTCTACCGCTAGGAGGGATGGCGCAGCCTGAAGTTGCGCTTCTTGGTCTGGACTGGGCGAAACTTCAAAAACTTCTGCCGGGACTCCGGGACTCGGAGCTTGAAATATTCTATTCGAAGTGATTGAGTCGGGGCGTTTGTCCAGCGCCGCCCAGAGCTCATCTTGCGGCACGCTCACCACCGAGCTAGACGGGCTAGACGGTCCTGCATGCGGGTCGAAAGGGGGCTGAGGACAGGGGGTTTGCCCTGTGGATGCTGAAGATATGACGTTTTTGTCAGAACTGGCTCCCTCTGGAGACATCATGTTGCAACAGCCCCACATATCCTCAGACATCACAAGAGCCCCCACTAGGAGACCAAAGTAGCCGAAGCGAGCAAAGAGGAAGTAGATAGCCTTGCTGAAAAGGCTACACATTAGTTCACCTCCAAAAAAAGTGACATCTAGGCCGATTAGCCGAAAGAATGAATAGAATACACATAGCAATACTAAAACAATAGTAATTCTTACTGTAATTCTTACTACAGAATTAGACATTCTACCGCACCGGGGCAACAATTTTTCTGGATAGATCGAACTATTGGAAGATAAAATGAAAATAACGCCTAACAGGATCAAAGAAACTAGGAAACTAATAACTAAAGACACTAAAATAGGAGCAAATTCTAACATCACCACAGCCCACTTCCTTCTATCGCTCCTTAGTTAGCGGAGCGGCATACCGAAAAGAAAAAAGCCCTTATTCGGATTCGAACCGATGACTGAAGCCTCTTTCTTTAAGGACCGCGTGACTCTTCTTTTTGAGGAAAGACAGAACTTTTCTTTATATACAAAATTTTCGGTCCACAAGGCATGCAAGCGAGGCCTATGTGGAAGAAAGAAAGAAAACTGCAGGCACTCTACAACAACAAGAGAAAGGCCAGTCGCGGAACCCCAACCCAATCCCACCGGAGAACCCATGCATTCAATTAGAAAAAACCTTTCTGCTTTGCTACTCCAATCACTTCCCACTACCAAAAGGAAACTAGTGGTAGAAGGTGACTTGTTCATTTATGAAATTAGAACCTTGCTTTAGGGGACGAGTGAGGAGTAGAGTAGGGGGGAAGTCCTAACCCTAACCGAGAGAGGATCCACGGTGGCTACAGGAAAGCAGAGCCAGCGCGAAGGCGGAACAAGACTGCAGATCTTTCTTTGTTTATAAAAGACCTTGGAACGTTTAACACCAAACAAATATCAAAGCAGAGTGGCAGCAGTGATCAACTCGCTTATGGCATTCGAGCGGAGTGCCTTCTTACTTTGCGAACATGCCATATTCATAGCCATAGACCGATGGAGCAAGAAGAATTCCCTTAAGTTAAGAGATCTCCGGACAGCTTACTTACAACTTT